TGGATCTCCAGGGTTCCAAATGAATTGGCTTAGTCGAAAAAAGCTTTGTTCTTTGTAAGATCTATCTCGTTTCTGCAAGAACTCCGAATCATTCTCTTGAAGCTCACCCTCTTCATTATAATACTCTTCATTATAATACTCTTCCTTATCCTCTACAGGATACTCTCCACCACCCTCTTGAAGCTCAGACTGTTGATCATAAGCTTCATCACCCCCCTTATCAACCTCTTCATCATCCTCGTGAAGCTCATACTGTTGATCATAATACTCTTCCTTATCCTCTTCCTCCTCTAGAGGATACTCTCCAGTACCCTCATACGCTTCATCAGACCCATAGAAGGGAAATGGAAATCCCAATTCATTGGGAATGTCGATCCAATCCAATAGAAAGTCCAAAGGGTTCCATATTCTAGGAGCCCAAACTATGTTAGTGACGAACTCCTGTTCCGGGTCGAGGACTCCTTCCCCGTCTTCCGACCCCAATTCGGATCCTTGATAGAGAAATTCCGCATCAAGGATAGAAAAATATCCATCTTGCATCATATCTAAGGGATTCCTTGGTTCGGGCCGAAGAAGCAATGGCACTCGATCATTATCAAACCGATTTTCTGTCCGTGAGTCTCCCACCAGAGCGGCTTCTAGTTCTAATAGGCTATGAACTAGATCAGAATCATCCTCAGCGGGTCTATAAGAAGTGATCCCAGTTTCGGGTCCGGGTAGAGACCAAAGAGTTTGAGCGACCGATCCGGCAGAACAACTCAAAAGATAAAGAAGTATCGTTAATTTCTTCATGCTCGTTCCAAGTTCGAAGTACCATTTGTACAAATAAGAATGCCCTTTGTTCCATGAGTTCTTCTTGATATAGATAGTTATAGGATCTATGAGGCAATTACTTAGAAGTACATTTTGTGCTACAGCCCTTCCTATCTGATAGCAAAGGATCCTCTGATCCTGAGACGATCTTACCTGGGATTGCAAATCCCAAGTTTTTCTATGAAGAACAGATAGAATTGTATTAGTGTCTATAATGGATTTCTTCTGTGTAATACTAATTGATAGGGCCTCGTTGGTAAATGCTGCAAGATCTCGTGCACTGGAACCCATGGTTATGTACCCGAATCTATTAGTATGAAACATTTTCTTTTCCAAGCGAAATCCCCTAGTATATGAAAGAGTGAGAAAGTGCTTTCGTTGGTGTGGAATAGGAAGCCTTCGTATCTTAATGCACGTATTTAATTTATTCGGACCTATTAGAGTGGGATCCACCTTTTGGGGAATATGAGTCGAAGCAATAACAAGAAGATTTTTAGTGGAACATCTTTCACAACCCCCGGAGAGATGGTTCACTAATAGACCGAGGGATAAGCAATCCGACTCCCACCAACGCATATTATGAATGTTTGGCATCCATATTATGCAAGGAGACATTGCTTTTGCTAATTCGAATTGAAGGTTGATAGAAGATTGGTGGTCTAGGGCTTCCCTCAACGGCGGCGTCATAGCTATCATATCCCACCCAGTTAACCCTTCCAGCCTATAAGTCATACGCCTATCAATCTCCCTCCCATCAATATCCCTATCATCAATCTGACTCTCATCAATCTGACTCTTATCAATCTCACGCCCATGATGATTCGGATCATTGAAACGAGCCTCAATATCAATATCCCCAATCAAACTATCACCAATACCATTTCCCACACGACCAAGACTACGAAGAATGGTAAGAATGCTAGCCACAAGGCTCTTAACAATACGCCCAAGCTCAACCTCCTCCTCCTCACCAAAATAAAGAGGCTCAGAAGGAGAAGGACCATACTCAAAAGACCTATTAGCATCCTTATAAATATTAAAATTAAACTCATCCTCCTCCTCATCTTCAACATAATCAAAATCATCTTCATCTACAGGGTTGCGGAACCTGTCCGTAGATACCGTAATGAAAGGAACATAAGAGTTTGTCGCTAGGTATTTGACCAAATAGGATCGTCCAGTTCCTCTAGAACCTATCACTAAAATACCACTCGCGGGGGGTAAGGCTAAGCGGAGCGAAAAGGGTTTTCCAGGAGATGGGAAATCCAAACTCTTAGCCCCACACGGGGTTTGTGAAGTTTGTGAATAAGTGATTGTCTGATAATGAGCAAGGAATATCCGTCTTTCCGCTAAACAGGATGTATTGCACTCATAATTCATTAGAGACTTTTTATGAATGTCAACTAAGTCCCGTAAGTAATTTGCTCCCGGCTGTTCAATCGTTTGATAACCAGAGTCACTCTTTGAGAAATGATCACTATGAGTCAGACTCCATAGAATTTGATCAATCTCAATCCTTTTGTCTGTCGTTAAGGTGCAGAACTGAACCAAGAATTCTCTTTCTTCATCATCAATCCACTCACTTCTTGCGACCCAGGATTCTACTTGATCATCAGCCCAACCCCCGTTCATAACCCCATCCCTGTCCACACCTCCATCCCTGTCCACAACCCTATCCCTGTCCACA